TTAATATTTCAGTAATCCATATTAATTTTTCAGTAATATTCTATTTTATCATTTTTATTTGATTCGTTTGTTTCCTCGATTGTATTCTTTTTTCAATACTAATATTGACAACAGTGTATCAAATAAATATAATCCGATCATGAATAAATTGATCAATAGACTCATGTTAAATAGATTTTTTTACTTCATCAAATGGTAGGTTCGTTGGATTTTTTGTGATACAAACAAGAAATTATTTATTGATTAAAAGGTAATTTTTTGAATTATTAATGGATAATTGATTGAATTGAAAAATAAATTAAAAACGAAAATAAAATTATATTAATAATATAATAATAATGTATAACTATAGTAGATAAAGAAGTGGTTTATCATTTTGTTTTGAGAAAATTTTTGGTTTTATCTGTTCATTTGTATGTTGAGAATCAATTCGCCTTTAACATTTTAAGTTTTTTTTCCATTTTTTTAGTCTAATATTTAGTCTAATAAAAGAAAATATTAGACAATTCAATCTTTTATTTTTATTTTTTTTATTGCGATTGGATATACACCCGCCCTATATTTATAATTTGTATTGGGTTGCTAACTCAATGGTAGAGTACTCGGCTTTTAAGAGCGGCTCTATTTTTTACACATTTCTATGAAGCAATTGGTTCGTCCATACCATTGGTAGAGTTTGTAAAACCACGACTGATCCAGAAAGGAATGAATGGAAAAAGTAGCATGTCGTATCAATGAAGAATTCTAAAAAGATTTCATTCTTATTGGATCCGGCCCAAATTTTTGTTTGAATTATGGGCTCAGAACATAAAAATTTAGTTGGGTTTAATTAATAAAGGGATAGAGCTTGGCGGCTCCAATTATAATAGAGAAACATAAAGCAACGAGCTTTCTTTCATTTTTTTTTTTATTGAATGATTATCCCATCTAATTGTACGTTAAAAAGAGGTTAGTGCTTGATGTGGGAAAAGTTTTTCCTGTGAATGGATTATTTATTTTTGTTATGAGTCCTAACTATATAGCCATTTTCCATTATATTATATTGGGGGGTAGCTATAAATGTGTAAAAGAAAGAGTATATTGATAAAGATTTTTTTTTCCAAAATCAAAAGAGCGATTGAGTTGAAAAAAAAAAATAAAGGATTCCTAACTAGCTTGTTATCCTAAAACAAAAATTAGGTGGAAAAGCGATTAGAGAGAGTCCGTTGATGGGTTTTACTCGTTTTTTAGGTATCTTATATATTATATAGAATTCCCTGTTTTGACCGTATCGCACTATGTACCATTTGATAATCCAATGAATCTCTGATTCTTTGTTTGACCAAATAGACTTTTTAAATGGAGGAATATCAAGCATATTTAGAACTCCATAGATCTCGCTACCAGGACATCTTATACCCACTTTTTTTTCGGGAGTATATTTATGGACTCGCTTATGGTCATGGGTCCTTTTTTGTAGAAAATTTAGGTTATAACAATCCATTTAGTTTACTAATTGTAAAACGTTTAATTACTCGAATGTGTCAACAGACTCATTTGATCATTTTTGCTAAAGATTCTAACCAAAATCCTTTGGGGTTTTATAACAATAATTTTTATTCTCAAATAATATTAGAAGGTTTTGTTGTCGTTGTGGAGATTCTATTTTCCCTACAATTATTTATCTCTTCCTTAAAGGAATTAGAAATCGTAAAATCTTATAATAATTTGCGATCAATTCATTCTATTTTTCCCTTTTTAGAAGATAAATTTATATATTTAAATCATGAGTCAGATATACGAATACCCTATCCTATCCATCTGGAAATCTTGGTTCAAATCCTTCGATATTGGATAAAAGATGTCTCTTTCTTTCATTTATTAAGGTTGTTTTTTTATTACTATTGTAATTGGAATAGTCTTTTTACTCCAAAAAAATGGATTTCTACTTTTTTTTCAAAAAGTAATCCAAGATTTTTCTTGTTCTTATATAATTTATACGTCCGGGAATCAGAATCTATCTTTCTTTTTTTACGTAACAAATCCTCTCAGTTACGATTAAAATATTTTCACGTTTTTTTTGAGCGAATTTTGTTCTATGAAAAAATAGAATATCTTGTAGAAGTATTTACTACGGATTTTTCATATACCTTATCATTCTTCAAGGATCCTTTCATCCATTATGTTAGATATCAAGGAAAATCCATTCTGGTTTCAAAGAATACTCCTCTTTTGATAAATAAATGGAAATACTATTTTATCTATTTATGGCAATGTCATTTTGATATTTGGTCTCAATCAGTAACGATTCATATAAACCAATTATCCCAGCATTCATTTCACTTTTTGGGCTATTTTTTAAGTATTCGGCTAAATATTTCAGTGGTACGAAGTCAAATGTTGCAAAATTCATTTCTAATAAAAATTGTTATAAAAAAGCTTGATACAATAGTTCCAATTTTTCCTCTAATTAGATCATTGGCAAAAGCAAAATTTTGTAATCTATTGGGTCATCCCATTA